AAAAATTTTTATATTTTATAAATTAACATTATCATCTTCATCAATTTATAATCATGTTTGAAAACGGAATACATTCCGTTTTCAAACATGAGATATGATAATCTTCGTATCTATCGGCCTGTTTCTTACAAAACATTAACCTTAGACCGATCTATCTGATAATCTTTCAGAATATTCTCGAAAATTCATCTTGGAAAAATTTTCACACTTATATGCTTTCAGTGTTTATATTATATTAATGTAGCTACCCAGCTATGCTTTGATTAAAAACAACTGGTTCACCATTGATTAACTCATTTCAATCCTCTCGTACTAGAAATGAATTTCCTCAATTTTCGACGCCTGTAGCAGATAGGGACCAAACTGTCTCACGACGTTTTAAACCCAGCTCACGTACCATTTTAACCGGTGAACACCCGGACCCTTGGGACCTGCTGCAGCCCCAGGATATGATGAGCCGACATCGAGGTCGCAAACCGTTCCGTCGATAAGGACTCTCAGGAACGATAACGCTGTTATCCCCGGAGTTTCTTTTATCTGATAAGCGATAACCTTTCCACAAAGTGTTATCGGATCACTATGACCAACTTTCGTTCTAAAATCACTTATAAGTGATTTTATCAAGCAAATTTAAGCCATTGCACTTAAGTATTCATTCAAAGATGAATACTTATTTACCTTTGTACACCTCCGTTACATTTTAGGAGGTATTCGCCCCAAATAAACTACCAATTTTACAATGTCCTTCTTCTATAAAAAAGTTAGATACCTCAAAAAATAAGGGTGGTATTCCACTTATGTTTTATTCAAGAATGAATAAAACTCCCACCTATGCTATACATATTTTTTGCGATATCAATGTAAAATTATAGTAAAGAATCACGGGGTCTTTCCGTCTAACTACAGGTACTCCGCATCTTCACGGAGAATTCAATTTCGCTGGGATCATACTGGAAACAGTGGAGCAGTCGTTACGTTATTCATGCAGGACGTAAATTATACGTCAGTGGGTTACGCTACCTTAGGATCCTTATAGTTAGGACCGCCGTTTACTTGGGTTTAATTATAAAGCTTTAACCTTATAAATTAACCGACAAGCACCTGGCAAACGTCAGACCTTATACTTCTTCTTACGAATTTGCAAAGTCTTGTGTTTTTAATAAACAGTCGCCACTCCCTCTTTAGTGCCATCACAATAAATGTGACACTCCTTCTCGCGAACTTACGGAGCAAATTTGCCGAGTTCTTTCAATATGATTCCCCCAATCGTCTAAGTTTATTCAACTAATCCACTAGTGTCAGTTTTAGGTACGGTTACTAAATTTATAGTTATTTTTTAAAAAATTTAATACTGAATAGAAAAAATCTATTTATTCATAATCAGTACCAAACTTTTGTCATGTCTTTAAACATTTCCTATAAATAATTAAAGATTTTTCACATTAATTTTATCAACGTTACATTTTCATGTAGCACTTTAAAAACCGATTGACTCTATGTGGTTAAAATTGCATAGAAAACCTTGGATTTTCGACGATCATGATTCTTAACAAAATTTTCGCTACTCATACCAACATTCTCACTCCTAATCTAATCGTTTAAATTCTCACGAATTTAAACAAATGATCTAAATAGAACGTTCTGCTACCATTTATATATATAAATATATAAATCCTATGCTTCGGTAAACATATTTATTTCCCTTCATCTTTGGAATTAATATATAAAATGATACGCTATAACGCGTTTTACAATGGATGCTGCTTCTAAGCCTACCTTATCATATCGTGCTATATTAACTGCCTTCCATTTTTATATGTTATTTAAGAACCTTAGCATGAGGTCTGGGTTATTGCCCTCTCAACATTGAACCTTATCGCCCAATGTTTGTTTGCCTTAAAATAATTTAACTCAATTCGAAGTTTAAACAGAATTAGTAAGATTGAAAATCACCCTTTTCTGTTAAGAGCTCTACCTGAGAAAAACTTAAAAGACACTCTACTAAAATAGATTTCGCAGAAAACCAGCTATCGCTAAGTTTGTTTAGCCTTTCACTCCTAATCAAAAGTCATCCCAATATTTTGCCACATATAAGGGTTCGATCCTCCATTACATATCGTTCATGCAACTTCAATCTGCTCTTGATTAGATCACTTAGCTTCGGGTCGAAAAATTATAACTAATAAAAATTGATTTCTCTCAGCCTTCTTTTTAAAAATTAGACTCGCTATAATTTTTCACTTGTTGGTCCATTATACAAAAGGTACGTTGTAATATATTCTATACCACAACTGTTTGTAAGCATCCAATTTCTAGTTCATAATTTGGGTTTTTAACCCGTCTTTACAATATTCCCTCACGGTACTTATTCACTATCGATTATGAAAAGTATTTAGGCTTAGAAAGTGGAATTCCCAAATTATATAGGATTGCAATCCATATTACTTTCAAAATTAAAATTTTTCGTATTACAGGGCTTATACCTTCTATGGCAGTTTCATACGATTAAATTTTAATGTTTTGCCTAGTTTCGCTTTCGCTCACCACTACTTACGAAATCTCGTTTGATTTCTTTTCCTTTTGTTACTAAGATGGTTCAATTCACAAAGTTTCTTCAAACTCAACAAGAGTGTACTTTTATACTCTAGGATACTCAAAGTTCACAGGTTTTTACCTACCTTTGAATTTCGTCAAAAAAACGTCCTTTAAACTTTTCATATCTAATTATCCATTGAATGCCCTTATAAACTCATGTTTGAAAACAAAATTAAGAAGATTGATATTTTAACTCTAAAATAACTACTTTTAAATATATAAAAAAAATAAGTAGTGAAAAAATGAAGAAAAATAAGAACATACCATAAATTGAAATTAATAAGGAATAATCAATTTGAGATTTAAATAGAGTAATACTAGAAGGTTGGTGTAATGTATTCCACCATTCTACAGAAAACTTTACAATAGGAATATTAATTATACCTATTAAACCTAAAAAAGAAACTAATTTTGCACTATCATAAAAGTTTTCAATCAAAAATCTTAAAATTAACATACTCAATAATAACAAAAATATTACAAAAACTGAAGTAAGTCTAGCATCCCACACCCACCAAGTTCCCCATGTAGGTTTTCCCCATAATGAACCTGTGATTAAGGTTAATGTAACAAATAATAAAGATAGAAAAGCAAAAATATCATTTATATAAATCAATAAAGGATGCTTATAAACTAAAAATAAAAAACTGGTAATACCCAATAAAATATAGACAAAAATAGCCATCCATGCAGCCGGTACATGTACGAACATAATTTGTGCATAAAAACCTTGTTTATAATCAACAAAACCTAAAAAATATAAGTATATTAAATTCGAAAATATTAAGATATTCAAAAGAATTACCAAATACTTTATAAAATTATCTGTGTATTTAATTACATTACTAGGTTTTAATAACCAAACAAAAAAATTCATTTTTAATTTAACCTTTTATTAAATTAATTAACTCAACGGAAATGTTTCCACAGATTCTATAATAAACTACTAAAATTGCTAAACCAATAGCTGATTCAGCAGCTGCTACTGTTAATACTATTAAACAAAAAACTTGACCAACAATATCGTCTAAAAAAACAGAGAATGTAATAAATAATAAGTTAATTGCTAATATTAATAACTCCAAAGATATTAATATAACTAAGATATTTTTTCTATTTAAAAAAATTCCAAAAATACCAAATAAAAACATAATTATGCCCAAAATCAAATAATAATTTTGTTGAATCATAGTTTTGTTAAATACTTAAGTAAAAGAAAAGTGGCAAAAATTATTACAACAATAAAAACTTCAAATAATCCAGACACAGGTTCCCCTACGGATACCTTGTTACGACTTCACTCCAGTCCTTAATCCTGTCATCAATAAAATAAATACTAAAATTAACTTTAAAAAATTATTATTTTAATCAAATTATTTTAAAGTTAACTTTAGTATTTATTTTATCTTCCGACAAGATTAATTTCCATAGTGTGACGGGCAGTGTGTACAAAACTTGGGTACTTATTCACCGCAACATTCTTATTTGCGATTACTAGCGATTCCAACTTTCTTATTCTTGTTACAAAGAATAATCCGAACTGAGACTTATTTTATAAAATTTCTATTATTCACATAATAGAAATTTTTTGTAATAAGCCATTGTAGCACGTATACAGCCCAATTCATAAGGGCCATGAGGACTTGACGTCATTCTCACCTTCCTTTAACATATCGTTAACAGTTTAACTTATCAATTTAAAATAATAAGTTATAAGAGTTGCGCCCGTTTATTGGAATGAACCAAACACTTCACAGCACGGGCTGACGACAGCCATGCAGCACCTGTTTTGATTTAATAAACTATCTAAAAAAGATAATTATAATCAAAATGACAAGAATTGGTAAGATTTTTCGTGTGACATCGAATTAAGTTACGTGCTCCACCGCTTGTGCAAGTTCCCGTCAATTCCTTTGAGTTTCTACCTTGCGATAGTACTTCCCAGGTGGAATGTTAAACGCGTTAACTTCGACCCTGATTTTTAATGCTAAAACCAGGACCTAACATTCATCGTTTACGGCGTGGACTACAAGGGTCTCTAATCCTTTTTGCTCCCCACGCTTTCGTGCCTCAATGTCAGTTATAACTCGATTAACGTTTTCACAGAGAGAATTCCTTTAGATATTTACGCATTTTACTGCTACACCTAAAATTCTATAATCGTCTTTTAAACTCAAGATAAAAAATACTAAAACGCTTAATAATGTTGGGCATTACTTTTTATATTTTAGTTATTTTTAACCATCTACGCACCCTTTACACCCAGTAATTCCGAATAACGCTTGCCCTTCCCGTATTACCCGGCTGCTGGCACGGAATTTGCCAGGACTTTTTCTTTGGATACTATCATCATTATCTCCAACAAAAGTGCTTTACAACCTAAAGGCCGTCTTCACACACGTGGTTTTGCTAGGTCAAGCTTTCGCTCATTGCCTAATATTCTCGACTGCTGCCTCCTGAAGGAGTCTGGGCCTTATCTCAGTCCCAGTGTGGCTGACCATCCTCTCAGACCAGCTAAGGATCATAGACTTGGTAATCTTTTATCTTACCAACTATCTAATCCTACATAAACTTATCCAACTGCGATTAATCTTTAATATGTTTATTTATCCAGGATTTACCTGGACAGTTGGGAAAATTTTTATGTGTTACTCACCCGTTCGCCACGAACTATTTTATATAATTCGTTCGACTTGCATGTCTTAAAACAAACCACTAGCGTTCATTCTGAGCCAGGATCAAACTCATCAATAAAGATAATTTCTATGAATTTTGTCAAACTTCTTTTTTGTATATAATTTTTACCCTTTCCTTCTCTCTGAGCTAGATTTGAACTAGCAACCCATTGATTAACAGTCAATTGCTCTACCTAATTGAGCTATCAGAGAAATTTCTTTATTTTGGTTACGAAGCTTTTTTAAATAGATGCAAACTATCTAATTCAATATAAAATTGAAGAGATGGCTGAGTGGTTAAAAGCGATAGACTGTAAATCTATTGATATTTATCTACGCAGGTTCGAATCCTGCTCTCTTCACTAAAAATTAAAAATAAACTCGAGAGAGACGGGACTTGAACCCGCACCGTTTAGCGTGACAGACTAATATTCTACCTTTGAATTACTCTCTCATAAAAGATTTTTATTATTAAAATAATAAATATACTAATAAAAAATTATAAGTTGTTAAAATTCTTAATAAGTATTGAATAAATAAAATTAGATTGGGTTGGTGTAAATAATCTATTAAAATATTATTTTTGCTCAATTGTATATGTATTAGTGTAATTAAGCAAATTAAACTATATAATAAGAAATTTTCATGAAAGATAAAAATAACAATAAATAACAATAAGTTTATGGTAAGAAAAATATTAAAATTATGCATATTTTAAATTTTTTTGTGGAGATAGTTGGACTCGAACCAACAACTTTATGTGTGCAAAACATATATTCTATCAATTGAATTATATCCCCTTTTTTGTTCCGTATTTGGACCTGCTTGTTTTTCTATTAATGACACCTATTAAATCTAATGCACCCCTAATTAAATGAAATTTAACTCCTGGAAGATCTTTAACACGACCCCCTCGTACAAGAACTATAGCATGCTCTTGTAAATTATGTTTTTCCCCTGGGATATAAGCAATGACACGTCGATCATTTGATAATTTTACTAATGCTACTTTCCTTTCTGCTGAATTTGGTTTCTTAGGACTCGTTGTATAAATTTTTAAACAAATTGCTTTTTTTTGTGGATTTTTATTCAACGCTATAGCTCTTTTTCGTTTTATTTTTTTTTTTCTAGTTTTTTTGATCAATTGATTTATTGTTGGCATTATAAAACTTGGTAATTTTTTTAATTTAGGCAATAACGGATTCGAACCGCTGACAACCTCGGTGTAAACGAGATGCTCTACCGCTGAGCTAATTGCCTTAGTTTGGAGAGATGGCCGAGTGGTTTAAGGCAATAGTTTGCTAAACTATCATATACATAAGATTTATGTATATCGTGGGTTCAAATCCCATTCTCTCCATTTATTTATAAATAACTTTCAAAGATAGTAATTTATAATTTAATTGTAAAAATGTTGAGCCATAAATATAGTAATTTACATAGAATAAGCTATTAAGAGCTCTATTTTTTTTAGTGAGTACTTTTAATTGCTTATATTTATAAACTAAGTTATTATAAATTACCTTAGCCAATTTTGGATGTAATTGAATAATTGTGTTATTAAAAATATGTTGATTATAATTTTTAACATTCTTATGATTAATAAAAACTAATCTATGGTTAATCCATTGATGTACCTCTTGGATGCTCGTTGCAAAATTTGAAAACAACAAAATAATGTCTACACGTGTGAAAAACTTAGAATCGATAGTTTTAGAATAATGAAAGATATAATTTTTTGCTTGTGATTGTACTCTATAAAAATTTCTTAGTTCTTGATCACTCGTTTTCTTTGTAATTAAATAAGGAAAATTTTCAAAATGTTTAAATTTTAAATTTTTTTCTCCGTGTATTTTATTGAATTTTAAGTATTTTATTAACTTTTTTAACCTATATGGAGCTTTCATTAAATATAGTATAATTTTATTTTAATACTCGCTATCGGACTTGAACCGATAACCATATTTGGAACGGATTTTAAGTCCGTCGTGTTTACCTAATTTCACCAAGCGAGTCAGCATTTTCATTTTTTACGGATAATGGGATTCGAACCCATAATTTCTACTTGGAAGATAGATGATTTACCATTAAATCTATATCCGTACTAGAATTTAAGTAAATAAAATTAAAAATGCCATCATTAATGCAAAAAGACCTACTGCTTCTGTTAAAGCAAAACCTAAAATTGTATAACCAAATAATTGTTGTTTTAATGAAGGATTTCGAGCATAAGCATTAACTAGTGCGGCAAAAACGATCCCAACACCTGCTCCAACTCCTGCTAAACCAATTGTAGCTAAACCTGCTCCAATTATTTTTGCACTTTGTAAAGTAATATTCATAAATTAAGTTTGCAAGCTTTCTGATTTTCTATTGATTGTTTATTAAACAATAAAAAATCGGTTTAAGGTTTAAAAATTTACATAGTTATGTAAAAATCTACTTAATAATATTTTAAAATACGTTTTGTAGGATTTGAACCTACACAACTCAACTTAGAAGGTTGATGCTCTATCCATTAAGCTAAAAACGTTTTTATAAATCATTAAGTATCTTACATAACTTTAGCGGGAATAGGATTTGAACCTATGATTTTCAGATTATGAGTCTGATGAGTTAACCTCTACTCTATCCCGCAATTATCCCTTACGAGAATCGAACTCGTATTTGTGCTGCGAAAAAGCACTGTCCTGACCTTTAGACGAAAGGGACAAATTAAAGATTGAAATAGTTTTTATTTTTTCGAAAATATTAATTATTATCATAATCTCATAATTTATACATAATAACAGCAAAATAATTAGTTGGGAAATTATATCAAATGACAATAAAAAACTTAGCATTAAATTTAATAATAGAAGATATCTTCTATAATTTTTAGCTAACTTAATTGTTCGGTATTTTTCAGAAAATACTAAAAGACTTAATGGAAAAATATACACATTAACGAAACTTAATAAATTGTTAAAAAACCAATAAATAAAATTATTAATTTTCATTTCATAGTGGATCATGAAGATATTATTTTGTTGTTCTAGATTATAAAAAAACGATGATAAAATAGGGATAAAAAAACTGTAAGTAAAAATTAAATTGTTTAATAATACATAGATTATAATTTTTACCCAGTGTAAAAAAACTTGCTTTTCTTTTTTTATCCATGCATTACAAAAGAATGAAAATAAATGATAAATTATTAAAGGATAACAAAATAATAAACTAAAATTTGTTATAATAATTAAATAGTTTGAAAAAATTTCATATATTTCTGTTGCAATTAACTCTTTTTTTGGCAAACTGCTTAAAATTACAAAAAAAATTGTCTTTATTTTATATAAAATGATACATGAACAGATTAACAAACCAAATAAAAAATAGTAAAAACGATATTTAAGTTCTATTAAGTATAGTTTAATAGGTCTAATATTGGTATAAATATTCATTAAAAAGATTTGAAAATTTTATTAAGTTAAACATATTTGCTAAATTAGAGAATAAAAAATGGATGAATGGCTGAGCGGTTTAAAGCACTAGTCTTGAAAACTAGCGTATTTCAATAAGATACCGTGGGTTCGAATCCCACTTCATCCTATTTTAGGATATTATGCTTGGGAAGGCTCGAACTTCCAACCTTTAGATTCGTAGTCTAATACTCTATCCGATTGAGCTACAAGCACAGTTTTGTGTACAATTTGGGATATAGCCAAGAGGTAAGGCAGTAGTTTTTGACACTAAGACCAAAGGTTCGAATCCTTTTATCCCAGACTATAATAATTTTTGTAAATTCTAATCACTTTTAATAACTTTATAGAGGGAGGCAGGGGAAGGGTAAATAAAACTGTTTATTATAAATAATGAAATGAGTCATAAAATTCGTCCTGAAAATTACAGATTGGGTTATTTATTTGATTGGAAAAATGATTGGTATACTCACAATATTAATTATTCAAATTTTTTAATTAAAAATTTGAAGATTTCTGAATATCTTAATAGAATTCTTTATAAAAATTTTTTATTTCTGGGTGATCTCACATTAAAAAGTAACGCTTTAAAAGTATTAATTTCTTTAACATGTTACCCATGTAAAGATAGTTATAAAAATACTAATTGGGATCTTATTAATCATTTATGCCAATTATATTTTCAAAAATCTGTACAAATTAATTATTATTATCGTCACACTTTATTAGAACACCCTAATTTTATTACGAATTGGTTATGCTTCTTATTGGAAAAAGAATATGATTTAAAAATTATTTTAAATCAAGTTAAAAATTTTATAAAAAAAACACAAGAAAATGAATATCAAATTAACAAGAAAACGCAGAATTTTATTAGATCAAAAAATTTCGAAACAACAAAGAAACTTATTGAAACAAAGAATTTTCAAGCTAACACTTCGTATCGTTCGTCTAATTCGTTACATTCTAGTACAAGGAGTGAAACGTATAGTGGAAATTATTATTGTAGTCATTGCATTAACTCCTATGATCGCTTTTTCTCTACAAAAATTGTTCTGTTGAGAGGTTTAAAAATTATAATTCGTGGAAGATTACATGGTTTACAGAATCAAATATCAACAGTTGAATCTATTGAAATTGGTACCGTCCCATTACAAACTAAAGAACATGAGATTTTATATTCGACTAGAGATTTTGTAACAAAATATGGTGTTTATGGAATCCAAGTTTGGATATTTTACAATTAATTTATTGTAATTATATTAAATAAAAGGAATTTGATAAATAATATGTCAGTTAATAAACGAACTTTCAAAAAGAATTTTTTGCCTTCTCTTAAAAAGAAGGCAAAAAATTCTTTTATTGAAAATTATGGAAACTTTTCTTTAAAAGCAACAGAATCAGGTTACATTACTGCTTCACAACTGGAAACTGTCAAACGTATAAGCATAAAATTTTTAAAAGATCATGGTTCAAACCAACTAAGAATGGGTAAACAAAACATAGTTTGGTTACGTGTTCATCCTACATTTTTTGTTACATCAAAAGGTTCAGAAGTAAGAATAGGTGGTGGTAAAGGATCTTTAAAAACGCGAGTTGCTAAAATTGATTCAGGACAAATTATCTTAGAATTTAATTTGGAATCTATTACTATTGCTAGAAAATTGCTTAAATTAATTTCAATTCGTTTACCTATTAAAATTGTTTTAAATTCTAATATCAATTTAGAATCTTAAAAAAAAATGACAAATAAAAACTATGATTTATAAAGGAACTTATCTTAGAGTAATCGATAATTCAGGCGCAACTTTGGCCAAATGTATTGGTATTCTTGGATCGAATAGTCCAAAATATGCTAAAGTTGGATCTACGATTATTGTTACAATTAAAGAACTATACAGATCTAATAATAGTGTAAGAAGTAAAATAGAAAAAGGAATAATTTCCCATGCACTTATTGTAAGAACAAAAAAAAAAAACCGATCTTTGGATAATATATGGACTAACTTTATAGACAACGGTGTAGTTCTTCTAGATAATAAAAAAAGTTTAATGTTTACACGAGTTCGAGGACCAATTCATTATGCTTTGCGATTTAAAAAATTTATAAAAGTTTTATCTTTATCAAAATATAATTTATAATTAAAAATAAAGGGAAAATTAAAAAGTAATATATAAATGTACTCTTGTAGATTAAAATATTATTATGATTTTATCATCTGTTATCAATTAGTTTTAAAATTGAATAAATCTCATAAGTTACAATTACCAGCTTTTTCTAAGTGTATTATCTATGCGGACAAAGCTATATCAAATAATTTAATATATAATGCAATGTCACAAGATTTGTTAAATTATCGATTAGATTTAGGTTCTAGTATACTTTTACAATTGAAAAATAAGTCTTTCGCATATAATAATTCTTTATTGACTTTAAAGATAACAATAAGGAAAACGATTCTTTACAATTGGTTAGATTTTATTAAGTTAAATAATGATATTATAGAAATTTCTTATAATTCAAATTGTTTATTTTTTTACTTATTAAACGATAATAATAATCTTTTCTTTAAAAATTTTAAAACAAAAATAATTTTAGTATTTTCTTTGCCTTATCCTTCTTATAATAAATTATTAATATCTTATTATAAATTAAGTATTTAAAAGATCGATGAAATTTAAAGTTAGAATTGACAATATCTATCGAAAAAATTATTACAAAAAAGAATTAGAACATAAAATTTTAAATTCTTTAATTAAACATAAAGCCATACCTCCTATTGTGACATTAATTATAATAAATTATTTAAATCAAAGTTCATCATTCCAGCATTTTATGAAAGTTAGAAATCGATGTGTTTTTACTGGTCGCTCGCGAGCAGTTTTTTCTGCTTATAGATCTCTAGAATTATATTTCGTCAAAAAAATGCAATAAATCAATTAATAGGTATAAAAAAATCTATTTGGTAATTATGTCGAGTATATGTAAATTAAGAGGATAGCTTAAAGGAATCAAAGTTTTGGTCTCCAAAACCAAAGATAAGGGTTCGAGTCCCTTTCCTCTTGATACAAAAATTGAAAAAGTAAATATGAATTATATACTAAATAGTTTTATTAATCGCATTAATGTAATAAAAAAAAAAAATGTTCCTAGTTTTTTAGTTACTTACTCCCCTATTATTTTAGATCTATTACATTTACTATTACATGAAGGCTTCATTATAAAAATATCTATTGTTGATCATTCTAATATTTTAATTCATTTAAACCCAAATTGCAAATTTCAATTAAAGTTATTTAAAAAAACATTTAATATTAAAAATATAAAAAAAAAATATTTTAGTCTAATTTTTTCAACATCAAAAGGTTTTTTTTTCGAAGATTATTATTGTTTTAAAAACATACCTAAAGGTAAGCCTATGTTCATAATTATTCATGAAAAATGAAAAATCTTTATAATAAATGAAAGCTAATATACATGTGTATCTTTCCTTGAACAATATTATTGTTTCATTAACAGATTCAAATGGTAATGTTTTAGGCTGGGCTTCTGGTGGAAGCACAGGTTTCAGTGGGTTCAAGAAAATAACAAATTCTGCCATTAATTTAATTGTTTTAAAAATGATAGATCTTATAAGAAAGAAAAAAATCCATACAGTTTCTGTGTTTTTTAAGGGTATTGGAAAAGGAGCTGAAACATTGATAAATTTGTTACAAAGAAATAAAATTAATGTTGATATTATTGGTGATGTTACAGAAATTCCCCATAATGGTTGTCGTCCCAAAAAAAAGCGTCGTTTATAATTTATGAAAAATCCTAAAACTTATTATAAATATAAATTTAAACAACGAAAATTATTAAAGAGAAATATAAGTAAATATAATAATCTTGTTATTAATAGTTCAATATTTATAAATGATGAGATTTCTTATAACTATATAAAGTTTTGTCTTAAACAAGATAAAGTCTCTTTAAATAAAAAAATAATAGCAGAGCTTATTATTTTCGAAAAAAGTTTTGCAATAACTTTATTTAATTTAATATTTTTTAAAAATTTAATTAAATTTAAATAATCCATAATATAACTTTAAAAATAAAATCAAAGAAGTGCTTAAAATAATACTATAAAAACAGGAGATTATTAAATCATTTTTTGTAATTATTTGTACTATATTTAAATTTAAATTTTTTATAGTAATAATTATTGCTGGTATGTAAGAAGGTAATAATATTAATAATAATAAAAAACTCTCATTTTTTTCTTTATTGAAAAAATGGTTTATAGTAAAATTAATGTCGGAGAAATCATAAATAACATTAAAGTGAATAAAAAACATGTTAAGATATTGTGTATAATTTATTTGTAAGTTACAAAAGATATATAAACTTATTATATTAAAAACTCCTAAAAAGATTACATATTTGACCCAAATAACGAAATGTTTTAATAAAAATACAGTTATGAAGGGGATATTGTAAAATTTAACTAAGAAGATGTCATAATCATTGTTTTGCGTGATCTCTATCTTAAAAAATTCTAAACTTAGGATTATTAAACTTATTAAATTGAAAAAGACTAGTTGTTCGTTATTAAATTTATTTTCATAAAAGATTAATATGCTATTTAAAATTAAATAGGAAACAGTAACTTTTAATATATTATGAAAATCTTTTTTTTCAACTTTAATATTCTCTTTTAAAAACTCAAATAGAAAATTATTTTTGAAAATTTTACTCATATCTTAAATTTCCTTTATATTTTATAACAAAATAGTGTAATTTTGTAATATCAATCTATGAGTTGTTACAAATAACATACCTTTGTTTTTTAAGTGTAATTTTATTAAAAATTGCAACTTTAGTTTATTCTTTGTATCTAGATTCGACTCAGGTTCATCTAACAACCAAATAGGGTTAGCATATATAATCAGATAGCTTAATTGTTTTATTCTTCTTTCTCCCATAGATAATTCCTCAGAATTTTTACGAAAAAGTTTTGTTATAAAATTTATAAGAAATCTTAATCGTTTATCTTGTTTGTAAACTATGGGCAATAATAGTAAGTTTTCAAAGTCTAAATAGGGATTGCTAGGTAAAAAAAAAGTTCTGGAATGGGGGATATTCCAATGTATTAATCCCTCATAGAAATTCAATATTTTAATTATTAATTGTAATAATGTAGTTTTACCACTTCCATTATCTCCTTTAATATATAAAATTTCCTGTTTATTTAAACTAATATTTTTATTATAAAAAAGTAATTGGTTGTTTCGTATCATGCATATATTAATTATATTAAAATAAGACTTTAAGTAGATAATATGTTTGGTTACGTATTGCATTTTTTATTAATTTTTATCTTTATTTATTCATGTAACTTTTTTTTTTTAGATTCATTTTACAAATACAAGAAAGTTACTACCCTATTAGAAATAGTACATCATTATTATTTTTATTTTAATTACATATACAATATTATTATTATCATTATTTGGTTAATTGGTATAATATTACTATTGTCGGATTTTTCTATATTGTTTGTGGTGGAATTATCTTCTGTAAACCAACCAAGTCTTTATAAATTAATAACTTTATGGTCCAATAATGAAGGATCATTATTCTTAGGATATTTCTTGCAATTCATTATTTATTTTACTTTTATCAATTATTTTATTAACAAATTAACACTGATTGTTAAACTAACTTTTTTTTATAATGTCTATTTTATTCTATTTAATATAAGTTTTCTAAGTCTAACATTATTGCTAATATTTTTGCGCTTTGATTTTTTTTTCAATTTCACTGTTTTGGAAGGTAATGAACTAAATTTTTTATTACAAGATATAAATATATTAATTCATCCACCATTAATATATATAAGTTATGCTTCGTACTCTATTATTTTTTCTATTTCTTTTACCATTTTAATAATAAAATGTAAATTTTATGTGCTTTATATTTTAAGATTTTTAAATCTAATTGGTTGGTTTATTGCATCTTTTAGTATTTTATTAGGAAGTAGATGGGCTTATACAGAATTAGGTTGGGGTGGTTTCTGGTTTTGGGATTCCGTAGAGATTATTTCTCTATTACCATGGTTATTAAGCCTTGCTTTATTACATAGTTTGTTGCTAAACTTGAAGTTTTGCATTATCCGTTTAGATTCTTTATTTCTGGGAATGGCTATCTATTTTGTTATTATTATTGGAATAATTCTAGTTCGTTCCGGTTTGCTGCAATCAGTACATACTTTTGTCAATTCGCCAAATTTTTTAATAATTTTCTTGTATTTCTTTTTGGTATTCATTTTTATTCTAATAGTTATACTTTTAAAGAAATATACTTATTTTACTAGTATTTTTGACTTAAATAATCATTATAATTTTGTTTATTATATATTTTTATTAGTAATTTTATATTTCTTATACTTATTATTTGTTTTATATTTCCCTTTTTTAATTAAATGTTATAATGATAATGCGTTATTATTTAGTTTCGGTTTTTTCAATAAAATATTATTATTATTTATAGGAATTTTATTAACATTAATAATTATATTTTTAATAAATTCTTGGAAATTAATTTTTATTTTTCTAGGCATTATCATAATAGGCGGAATTAGGGGATTTCCTGAAATTTTTTTAGCCTTATATTTTTTTATTTATTTATTGTTATTTACTCTAATTTTAATTATAAAACAAAAATTTTCCTTTATTGTTTATCATTTTAACTTTTTTTTCATAATGTTAAGTTTATTATTAATAACAATTTATGGAGAAGAATTTATTTTAAATTTTTCTATTGGTAAAACATTGCTATTAAATGATAATTTTATCATAATTTTTCGTGATTTAAATCACATATGGTCGACTAATTATTTATCCACTTACGGAAACTTCTTAATTACAGATTTTCATAATCCTATGTGTTATGAAAACATTCAGAACGTATTATTTTCTGAAAAACGTTTTTATTTATATCAAAGTTTAATAAATACAAAATCAATTATTTACACGAATTTAATGAGTGATGTATACATCTTATTGGGTGATGGAAATTTTGAAAATGGTTGGTATAGTAGAATTTTATTTATGCCATTTATATCCTGGTTTTGGTTAGGTGGAATATTCTTATTAGACAGTATTATTTTTTCTTTATTTCGGTGTATAAAAAATTTTCAATAAATCATATTTAAAAAGCAAAAAATTCCCATGAGTTTATTAAGTAAAAGAATTATATTAAGTCCTTTAGAACAATTCGAATTTACAACTTTAATTCCTTTAAATATTTATAAGTATAATTTATCAATCACAAATGCTACACTATTTTTATTGATTATTTTAATTACATTTTTGTTTATTGCTTTATTTTCATTGAAAGGAAAGCTCTTAGTGCCCAATAGATGGCAGTTAGTTATAGAAATAACTTATGATTTTGTCATAATAATAATTTTAGATAACCTGGGTCATAAGGGAGAAAGATATTTCCCTATAATTTTTACAATTTTTACAATATTATTAATGTGTAATTTATTAGGATTAATTCCTTATAGTTTTACTGTTACTAGTCACATCTGTTTTACTTTTGGATTAGCGTTTGCGATCTTTATTGGAATTAATATTATTGGCATTAGGGAACATGGTTTTCATTTCTTTGCCATTTTTTTACCAAAAGGCGCGCCTTTAGCAATTCTTCCTTTATTAGTTTTAATTGAATTTGTATCTTACATTGTAAAAGTTTTCACATTAGCTATTCGATTATTTGCAAATATAACATCTGGGCATACTTTATTAAAAATTATTGCTGGATTTGCTTGGACATTGTTAACTTTGGGTGGATTTCTTTCACTATTACATATATTTCCATTGTTAATTTTATTCGTACTAATTGGTTTAGAAATGGGAATTGCTTTTTTACAAGCTTATGTTTTTGCATTATTAGTTTGTATTTATCTAAACGACGTAATAGAGTTTCATTAAAAAAAAAGTAAAAAAGATATGCCTCAATTAGATCGTGTTATTATTGTTACTCAAATTTTTTGGCTTTTACTTATTATGATTGTAGCTTATAGCTTTGTAATTAAAAGAATTCTACCTAGCAGTTTTCGTATTTTAAAAATAAGAGAGAATTTTATAAAGGATTTAATTCTAAATGTAGAAAAATTAAATAAAGAACAAAATACACAATTAAAAAATACGATAAAATTAAACCAGCACTATATTAATTTAATAAAAAATATTATTCTTGTTCAAAACAAATTTTACGATGAAATTTTAAGTAACTACTATAAGATTTTTATTAAAAAAATAAATTTAAAAGAAACCTTTTTTACTTACGCTAGTTTTATGCAACTTTATAAAAATTTAATTCAAAGATATTTAATAAATTAAATAAAATCAAACTATTATAAAACTATGTATCTAACAACAGTTTTTGGACCTTTATTAGGATTTCTAACCTGTATGCTATTTGGAAGATTTTTAGGAAAAATAGGTGCTTGTTTTATTGTTTGTTTTTGTACTGCAATTTCTTTATTATTTTCAATAATAATTTTTTATGAAGTATGTATTGCAGATTATACAAATAACATTTTTTTCACTTTATGGTTAAGTACAGGTTTATTAGAAATTCCTTGGGGATTTCTTTTTGACCCCTTAACCGCTGTGATATTGCTAACCATTAATTTTGTCTCTTTATTGGTAAATGTATATTCTGTCGAATATATAGGAGAGGATCCTCATCAAGTTCGTTTTATAGCTTATTTAAATATTTTTGCATTTTTCATAACTATTTTAGTTACAGCTAATAACTTTTTACAAATATTTTTAGGCTGGGAGGGTGTTGGTTTAGCATCGTATTTATTAATTAACTTCTGGTTTACTAGGCTGTTGGCTAGTAAATCTGCAATCAAAGCAATAATTATTAATCGTGTAGGAGATTTTTTCTTAAGTTTAGCAATTTTTTTAATTTTTTTAAAGTATAAATCTTTAAATTATGATATTGTTTTTTCCATAACTCCTTTCATGAGTAATTATATAGAATGTCTAGGTATAAAGTTTTCATACTTAGATATGATCAGGTTATTTTTATTCTTAGGTGCAATAGGAAAATCAGCACAAATTGGCATGCATATATGGCTTCCTGATGCTATAGAAGGACCAACGCCTGTATCAGCTCTAATTCATGCGGATACCATGGTTACTGCTGGGGTTTTTTTAATTGTTCGTTGTTCACCTATTTTGGAATATTCTAGTAATGTATTGATCTTTATTAGTGTTATTGGTGCATCTACTAGTTTATTTGCCGGTTCTGTAGCTATCTTTCAAAACGATTTAAAAAAAGTAATTGCTTATTCAACTTGCAGTCAATTAGGTTACATGATATTCGCTTGTGGAATTTCTAATTATATACCATCGATATTTCACTTAGTTAATCACGCTTTTTTCAAAGCACTATTATTTTTATCTGCTGGTTATATTATTCATAGTCTATTTAATGAACAAGATATAAGAAGAATAGGTTCGTTGTTAAGAATTTTACCTATAGCTTATTTGATGATAATGATTGGTTCTCTTTCACTAATAGGAATACCTTTTTTAACGGGTTTTTATTCAAAAGATTTAATTTTAGAATTATCTTTTACAAGTTACTTTATTATAAATGATTTCGTTTATTATTTAGCTATTGTTTCAGCGTGTTTAACAGCAATATATTCTACTAGGTTAATCCTATTAACATTTATAACAAAACCTAATTTTAGTAAAATTAGTTTAATAAAGTTACATTATTCATCTAATTGGATAACTTTACCTTTATTAATTTTGGCTTTTGCAAGTATTTGTTTTGGATTCATTTTAAAAGACATATTTGTAGGTTTAGGTACAAACTTTTGGGGATCGTCAATTTTGATTAATTATAATCATATATATTTTATCGAAGCAGAAAACTTACCAATTATTATTAAATGGATACCTTTCTTTGCAAGTATAATTGGTTTTTTTATTATAATTATTATGCAAAATAATTACGCTATATTTTCCTTTTCTTTTGTAAGATATATGCATTCTTTTTTCTATTTTTTCAATAAAAAATGGTATCTAGATAAGATTATAATCATAATTGCAAATTCTGTTTTGAATTTTGGCTATTATGTTTCGTTAAAAATTTTTGATAAAGGAGTTATCGAGTATTTTGGTCCTTTTGGATTAATAAAAATCATTCCCTATATGTCCAAACAATCTAGAAATTTACAATCAGGACAGATTGCCCATTATGTATTTATAATATTAATTGGTCTTCTAGTATTAATAATAGTTATTGAATTTAATAATCTATATTTTATAATTAATTATATAAAATGTATGTTGTTGGATCCTCTTAGCACTATTTTTAAGCTTTTTTCATTAAAAAGTTAATAAAATAACGAGCTGAGTCTATAGCTCAACGGTTAGAGCGCACGCCTGATAAGCGTGAGGGTGGTTGTTCAAGTCAACTTAGACTCAAATTACTTAAAAACTATTTAGTATAATGTTATGGAGTTTCTTTCATGATAGTTTACTTATTTGGATTAATAATTTTCCATTATTAGGTTGTATTATTATCATATTCATTCCCAGAAATCAGTTAGTTTTAATAAGATTTTTTTCTCTTATAATTTCTTCACTAACTTTTTTGATAACCATTTACTTGTGGATTCTTTTTGATGAATCTTATTTTTATTTTCAATTTGTTATTAGTAAAAAAATTCTTAATTTTGAGTTAATTCAATATTTTTTAGGAGTTGATGGTATTTCTTTATTCTTTATAATTTTAACAAGTTTATTAATTTTTGTTTGTTTCTTATTAAATTGGAATGCAAATGAGGAATATAATAAAGAATTTTTAATCTTATTTTTCATGATAGAAAGTCTATTATTAAATGCTTTCTCAACAATAGATCTTTTACTTTTCTATATTTTTTTTGAAGGTGTTCTTATTCCTATATTCACAATTATTGGAATATTTGGTTCCAGAACAAGAAAAATTAGGGCATCTTATCAATTTTTTCTATATACACTTTTGGGATCATTATTAATACTAATTGCAATTTTATTAATTTACTTTGAGACGGGCACTACAAATATTAATTTTCTATATAATGTTGATTTTTATGAAAGGAAACAATTATTATTGTGGTTAGCTTTTTTTGCAAGCTTTGCCGTAAAAGTTCCTATGATTCCCTTTCACATTTGGTTACCAGAAGCTCATGCAGAAGCTCCAACAAGTGGGTCAATTATTTTAGCAGGAATTTTATTGAAATTAGGTGGTTATGGGTTTTTACGTTTTTCTTTACCTTTATTTCCTTATGCAAGTTTTTATTATTCACCTCTTATTTATACATTAAGTATTATTGCTATTATTTATGCGTCTTTGACGACTTTAAGACAAGTTGATTTGAAAAAAATTGTTGCTTACAGTTCTATTGCACATATAGGATATGTAATATTGGGAATTTTCTCTTTTAATGTACAAGGTTTAGAAGGAAGTTTGTTGTTAATATTAGGACATGGTTTTGTTTCGAGTGCACTATTTTTATGTGTAGGTGTACTTTACGATCGATATAAGACAAGAATTTTGAAATATTATAGTGGTCTTACAACGTTTATACCATTATTTGCTGTTTTGTTATTTTTCTTTACATTAGCTAACATAGGACTTCCTGGAACTAGTAACTTTATTGGTGAATTTATAATTTTAATTGGTTTAATACAGACAAGCGTCATAGCAACAATTTTTAGCACATCGGGTATAATTTTAAGTGCTTCTTATTGTTTATGGTTTTACAATAGATTGATATTTGGAAATTTAAAAGAGAATTATTTTAAATTTCTACAAGATATTTCCAAAAAGGAATTTATGGCATTAATACCTTTAGTTATTTTAACTTTAATAATGGGTTTATATCCAAATATTTTTTTACATTCTATTCATATAACAATTTTAAGATTACTTACTCATATTATTTAAAAATGGAATTATACATATAATGGTTATTATAATAAATATAAGTGATATATATATATTTATACCTGAGCTGTATTTAACTCTTACAGTTTTTATTCTTTTAATTTATGGAATTTTTTATTCTACAAATAAATATTATGGGTATCCTATTCTATCCAAAAATTTTGGATATCTTGTTGTAATAACATTTACATATATATTGTTTCTTATAATTAATACGCCTGATTTTTTAAGCACTTATTTTCCATCTTTTTTTTTTTTCAACAATAGTTTAAAATGGATAAAAACAATTTTTTTACTTGTAGGTATTTGTTATGTTTTCTTAGTTATATCAAATATTTCTTTAGAAAAATTAAATGTTTTTGAATTTTTTTTGTTGTTTATATTATCAATATTATCCATATTTTTAATTATTTCTACTTTTGATCTGTTATCTATATATATATCATTGGAAATGTTAAATTTAATTTTTTATGTCTTAGCAACAATTAGACGAACATCTGAATTTTCTACAGAAGCAGGTTTGAAATACTTCATTTTAGGTGTTTTTTCAACCGGATTATTATTATTCGGCATTGCTTTAATTTATGGTTGTATTGGAATTACAAATTTTATAGATCTAAGTCTTTTTTTTCAAAGCATAATGAAAGAAAAAAGTATTTTAGAAATACCTACAGACTTGCTATTAGGACTGGTTTTTATCAGTACTGCGTTTTTTTTTAAACTTAGCGCCGCACCTTTCCATATGTGGAGCCCAGATGTTTACGAGGGCACTTTAACAAGTATTATAACTTTATTTATAATTTTTACAAAAATCACTATTTTTTTTTTATTTATAAACTTATTTGGTACAAGTTTGTTTGAATTATTTAATGTTTGGCAAAAACTAACTTTAATTTGTGCATTTTTTTCATTATTTTTAGGAACTTTCATAGCTTTTGCACAAACAAAATTTAAAAGATTTTTAGCTTATAGTTCAATCAACCATGTGGGTTTTATAATGATAGCAGTTTCCAGTATAAATTATAATGGATTTTATAGTTTAATTTTTTACATGATGATTTATATTTTAATAAACTTAGGGATTTTTGCATCACTTTTAAGTTTAAGAAATTTTCGTAACTATAAATTTAATCACCAAATTCGTTACATAAGCGAATTTACAATATTGTCAAAAACTCACCCTATAATTGCTTTTTCTATATTGATTATTCTCTTTTCAATAAGTGGTATTCCTCCTATTGCGGGTTTTTTTACCAAATTAATAGTATTTTTAACTTGTTTAAAAAGCTCCCTATATAGTTTAGTCATTTTTGCTATCACTATAAGTTGTTTAGCAACTTTTTATTATATTAGAATTATTAAAATAATATATTTTGATAATTGCAACGTATGGTTAATTTATGTGCCTATGGATAAATCAAAAGCTTTTGTGCTAAGTTTTTCTGTACTACTTCTAACTTTTTTTTGTTTAAACCCTAATCTTATCATAAATAGTATTTACATAATCTCAACGATAAATTAAAAAATAATCTTTTCATGATAATAAACTTCGTTATTATTAATTTAATTAAAGGAATTCTTATTATTGTACCATTACTTGTGAGTGTTGCCTATTTAATATTAGCAGAGCGAAAAATCATAGGAGCAATACAAAAACGTAAAGGACCTAATGTCGTAGGTATGTTCGGCCTGTTACAACCCTTAGCAGATGGTTTAAAACTTTTTGTTAAAGAAACAATTTTACCTAATAGTGCAAATATTTTTATTTATATTATAGCACCAATTATTACTTTTTTTCTATCTTTAGCAAGTTGGGCTGTTATTCCATTCGATGAAGGATTTGTCCTAACTGATTTATCTATGGGTCTTTTATACTTGCTGGCAATTTCATCTCTCGCTGTTTATGGTATTATCATAGCAGGATGGTCAAGTAATTCAAAATATGCATTTTTAGGTGGATTAAGATCAGCAGCCCAAATAATTTCTTATGAAGTTTCTATTGGTTTTATTATTATTAATGTATTATTATGTGCAGGCTCATTAAATTTAAGTGAAATTGTATTAGCACAACAATCTATTTGGTATATCATTCCATTATTTCCATTATTCTTATTATTTTTTATCTCCAGTCTTGCGGAAACAAATCGTGCCCCATTTGATTTACCAGAAGCTGAAGCTGAATTAGTCGCCGGTTATAACGTAGAATATTCTGCAATAACATTTGCATTATTTTTTTTAGGTGAATATACAAATATAATTTTAATATCTAGTTTTATAACAACTATATTTTTTGGCGGGTGGTTACCACCATTTAATATGATAATTTTACAATGGATTCCTGGTACTATTTGGTTTGGCATTAAAGTTACGTTATTATTATTTGCATTCGTATGGGTAAGAGCAGCGTTCCCTCGATATAGATATGATCAACTTATATATTTAAGTTGGAAAGTCTTTTTACCACTCAGTTTAGGTTGGGTATTATTCACATCTTGTGTATTAACTATGATGGACTGGTTCCCTATATAATTTATTGTAAAATTCTAAGATTTCCTAATGTTTAAAGAATATAGCATTCTCTTAACCTTTATTTGTTTAACCTTTTTATTAGCAACAATTGTTTTTATTTTATCGTATATATTTTCAGTTCAAAAAGCCGATGCAGAAAAAATTAGTGCGTATGAATGTGGTTTTAACCCTTTTGATGATGCACGCACCACTTTTGATATTAGATTTTACTTAGTTGCTATTTTATTTCTCATTTTTGATTTAGAAGTTAGTTTTTTATATCCATGGAGTGTTTGCATAGGTTATTTAAATAATCAAGGTTTTTATGTTATATGTACATTTTTGTTTATTCTTACTATCGGTTTTCTTTATGAGTGGTTTAAAGGTGCCTTAGATTGGGAGTAAGTAAATAATTAGGCACCTAATCCCCATGCCATGTATATCACGACTTGTAAGTCGTGATATACATGGCATGGGGGTTGTTGAATTAATTCAACAACCCCTTATTTTCATTAGGTAACAGTTTCCTTAATAACTGGAATCTCCACATATGTATGATATGCAGGAGGTGACGGAACTAGCCACTCCAAAGTAGTAGAACCATTTGATTGAGTTTGTTCATCGTCCAAATATTTCCAAGGATTATCAAAACAAACTTGACCTTCTGTCAATGTTACATACACAATATAGAAAAACAATAATGTTCCAAATAAAGTAACATAAGATCCAAAAGTAGCTACCAGGTTCCAACCTGCATAAGCATCCGGATAATCAGGAATTCGACGAGGTATTCCAGCTAATCCTAGAAAATGCATTGGGAAGAAAGTTAAATTAACACCTAAAAAGGTAATCAAAAAATGAATTTGACCTAAAACCTCAGGATATTGTTTTCCTGAAATTTTACCAATCCAATAATAAAAACCAGCAAAGATACCAAATAAAGCACCCATAGATAAAACATAATGGAAATGTGCAACTACATAATATGTATCATGAAAAGCAACATCTAAACCCGAATTACTTAAAACAATACCAGTTAAACCACCAACTGTAAATAAAATAATGAAACCAATTGCAAATAACATAGGTGTCTGTAAATGAATCGAACCTTCCCACATCGTTGCAATCCAACTAAATACCTTAATTCCTGTAGGAACAGCAATAATTATAGAAGCTGTCGTAAAATAGGCACGAGTATCAACGTCCATACCTACCGTAAACATATGGTGCGCCCATACTAAACATCCAAGAATACCAATAGAAATCAAAGCATATACCATTCCTAAATAACCAAATACAGGTTTTCGTGAAAATGTGGCAACAACTTGACTAATAATACCAAATGCTGGTAAAATTAAAATATAAACTTCAGGATGACCAAAAAACCAAAATAAATGTTGATATAAAACTGGGTCACCACCACCTGCTGGATCATAAAAACTAGTATTAAAATTTCTATCAGTTAACAGCATGGTAATACCTCCCGCTAAAACTGGTAATGTTAATAATAATAAAAATGCCGTTACTAAAATAGACCACACAAATAGTGGAATTCGATGCATACTCTGACCTGGATTTCTCATATTAAAAATTGTTGTAATAAAATTCGAAGCACCCAAGATAGAAGAAATACCTGATACATGTAAACTAAAAATTGCTAAATCTACAGCAGCGCCAGAATGAGCCTGGATTGAAGATAAAGGGGGATATATAGTCCAACCTACGCCTGCTCCAACTTCAACAAAAGCAGAAGTTAACAAAAGAATTAGAGATGGTGGCATCAACCAAAAACTAATATTATTTAATCGAGGAAATGCCATATCTGGTGCACCAATTATAATAGGGACGAACCAATTACCGAAACCTCCAATTAACGCAGGTATAACCATAAAGAATAACATTAATAAACCATGAGCTGTAATAATTACATTATATAATTGATGATTGCCCATAAGTAATTGATTACCAGGTTGAACTAATTCCATTCTAATTAAAATAGAGAATGAAGCAGCTAATAAACCGGAAAAAGCTCCAAAAAATAAATATAATGTTCCAATATCCTTATGATTTGTAGAAAAAAACCATCTAAAAATAAAACGTTTTAAAGCATTCATCATTCATAAACAAACTTTTTATGGAAATAAAATTAACACCTATAAGGTATTTATACTCTTAGTTGGACTCGAACCAACAAACTTAAAGTAAGTAATAGATTTTGAAACTACCGTGTTTACCTGATTTCACCATAAGAGTTTTTTCAGGACTGCGTGATTTGAACACGCGACCTTCTGTACCCAAAACAGATGCGCTACCAGCTGCGCTACGTCCTGAAAATTTTTTTGAAAAAGCTAGGATGGACTTGAACCATCATCCAAAGATTTGCAATCTTTTGCATTTTGTCCTATTATGCTACTAGCTTATAGTTTTGTATTAGCGGAAGAGGGACTCGAACCCCCGACACGCAGATTATGATTCTGCTGTTCTAGCCACTGAACTAGTCCGCTATTAAAAACATTATATACACTTACTTCTTAATAGTTCCCAGGATTCCCATCTAAGTAGTATTTCTGGACAACAACAAGTTTCATTTTCGAGTTCGGAAAGGTTTCGAATGTTTCCTTATTGTGTTAGCCATTAAGAACAATTGTACTATTTCTGAATTTTTCGCAATTTATCTATTTCTATAAAGTATTTAAAACCTTTTCCTTTATAACAATCAATCGTTTTTAAAGTCCTAATTTTTGACGCTATATTGTGGACTTTTTCCTTAGATGAACCCGAAATTATCAAAGTTTGATGATCAAGTAAAGTTAATTCAAAGAGTGAAGATTTTGCGGGTAATTGTAATAAATTACTTTGATTTAATTTAAACAATAAATAATTTTTATCTTTTGAATACTCGATCCGATTACCAATTCCTTTTAATTGTAAAATTACATAATATTTATTTTGTATCGCTATAAAACTATCCTCGATTAAATGTTTATCAAATTTCCCATTTCTCAAAAATATCAAACAAATATTATGATATTTATAATTTCTTAAAATGTGAGGTACATAGGAACTCAGTTCATTACAGTAATTAATACCTCTATAAAATCCTATATATTTTTTAGTAGAAAAATCAATAGGAAAGTAAAAGAAATTTACCTGACTCAGAGATATATTTTTTAACATAATCATATACTGCATATGATTTCTAATTAAACGCCACCAGAATAATTGCCATTTTTTTATAAAATAATAACTGAAATTCATTTTTAAATTGGGAATTAATAATTAATAATCTAAACTAACATAATTTTTTCATGATTAATAAAAGAACTAAGTACTTTATTATTCACATTCAAAAATTGTTTCAATATATTTTCCAATTGAATTTCTAATAAAAGTTTAATCAACATCGATATTTCGGATTCTAAATTTTCAAATTTAGAAATTTTATAAAAAATAGCTGATTTAAGTTTATATATCAAAAACAATCGTAACGTTTGGTCTACTTTATTTACTTGTAATTGACTATACTTTTTAAATTTATCGACTAAATATACAGAACCATGTAAATAATTCCATGATTTATTCACATAACTAATTTGGGTTTTAACAGAATCAAGAGAATTTTCCAAATTCTTATGAACTTCATTAATTTTATCATCTAAATATGATCGAATCTGACTACCTATCTTTGTTATTAATAAAAAAACAAAAATGGAGAAACTTAATAAAACTAAACTTTCCTCGTTTAAAATTAGAAATTTATTGACTGTTAAAAAGGTTAATAATAAAATTAAATATTTTATCATGAAAATTACTATTTTTTCTAAATACCGCCCCACCAATAAACGGAAACAAATAAAAATAACCAAACAACATCAACAAAATGCCAATACCACGCAGCTGCTTCGAAACCAAAATGATGTTGCGCAGTTATTTGGTAGTTATATAAACGAACTAAACAAACAAGTAAAAATAATGTTCCCACAATAACATGTAAACCATGTAAACCCGTAGTTATAAAAAATGTCGAACCATAAATACCATCTGATAAACAAAAAGGTGCTATTTTATACTCATAAAATTGTAAACCTGTAAATAATAATGCTAAAAGGATTGTAAAAACTAAAGCTAAAATCCCTTGATTGCGGTTACCATGAATAATTGCATGATGTGCCCATGTTACCGTACAACCTGATAACAATAAAATTATTGTATTTAAGAAAGGAACTTGGCAAGGATCAAAAATTGAAATTCCTTGTGGAGGCCATATCATACCCAATTCTACTCCAGGGGATAGACTACTATGAAAGAAAGCCCAAAAGAAAGATATAAATAACATTACTTCCGAGAAAATAAAAAGAACTATACCGTAACGAAGACCCAATTGAACTAACACAGTATGGGATCCCTCATATGTTGATTCACGAATTACATCTCGCCACCAAACTACTGATGTCAAAACTAATATACATAAACCAAAAACGAATAAAAAATTACCCACTTTAAATCCATGAAGATATGAAACCAAACCGAACAAAAATACTAATACACTTAAAGATGCCATAAAAGGCCATGGACTTGGATCAACTAAATGAAAAGGATGTCTATTATAAATAGCTAAATTAGAATTTAAATTACTCATTTTGTATAAATTTCTTCATTTATAGAATATGCTATTATTTATGCATACAATTTTTTTTGAATCCAATCAATATAATTATCTAAAGGAACTGCCTCCACAACAATTGGTATAAATCCATGATTTACACCACACAATTCACTACATTGACCATAATAAACACCTTCACGTTTAATAAATAGAGAAATTTGATTCAAACGACCGGGGATACCATCACATTTCACTCCTAAAGATGGGACAGCCCAACTATGAATAACATCAGCACTTGTTACAATTACACGAACATGTGTGTTCACAGGAACAATTATTCGGTTATCAACTTCTAACAAACGAAATTGACCAATCTCTAAATCTTCTTCTGGAATTATATAACTATCAAAATTAATAATTTCACCATTTTCTCCAATATAATCTGAATATTCATAACTCCAATACCATTGATGTCCCACTGCTTTAACAGTAACAGCAGGATTAATAATTTCATCTATTGAATACAGTAGTGCAAAACTAGGAACTGCTATTGTCATTAAAATCATAATCGGAATTATTGTCCAAATCAATTCAATTAATGTACCATGAGAATAATTTATAGCAACTTTATTCACACGAGAATTAAAAAAATAAATAGCTCGTAACAATATCCATAACACAAAAACAAAAATTAGAATAAAAAAAAATATGAAATCATGGTGTAAATTAATAATACCCTCCATTACTGGTGTTGCTGGGTCTTGAAAACCCGTTTGCCATAAAACTGGTGCATCATTGTAAATAACTTCATAGCCAAACGTTATTAAAAAAATTACAATTGTGTTAACACTTTTCATTATGAAAACATTTTTTAATTCTATAATTTTAGGTGCATTGGGATTCGAACCCAAGATCTACAGATTAAAAGTCTGATGCTTTAGCCAACTAAGCTATGCACCCAAAAGTTTAAAATTTTATATGTTTGGAAGAGGATTTGAACCTCTGACACGAGGATTTTCAGTCCTCTGCTCTAACCCTAGCTGAGCTATCCAAACTATTTTACATCCCTTTAAAATTTAACAAAAACTTTTCTAATTTACCTAAAAAGGGTATAAAAATAAGGAAATACATAAAATAAAAAAGACTAGCTAACTGACCAACAAAGACATAAGGTTCTTCAACAGGTTTACTACCCACCCAGCCTAAAATAACCAATACAGCTAATAATAACCAAAATAACTTGCGATAAATTGGTCTAAAAATAGAACTTCGAATCTCATTACTGCAAATCCAAGGTAAAAAAAATAAGATACCAATTGATATAATCATAGCTAATACACCACCTAATTTATGTGGAATACTTCTTAAAATGGCGTAAAAAGGTAAAAAATACCATTCAGGCACAATATGGGTTGGCGTTACTATAGGATTAGCTTCAATATAATTATCAGGGTGACCCAATACATTAGGAAAAAAATAAATAAATAGTGAATACACTAATAAAAATACAACCAATCCAAAAAAATCTTTAATGATGAAGTATGGATATATAACAACTTTATCCACAGACGAATCTACTCCTAAAGGGTTACCTGATCCTTTATAATGTAAAGCAATTATGTGGACAAAAGCTATAGCGGCAATTATAAATGGAAGTAAATAATGTAAACTAAAAAATCTATTTAATGTAGCATTATCAACAGAATAACCTCCCCATAACCATGTCACAATCGAGTTACCAACAATTGGTACTGCGGAAACCAAATTCGTAATGACTGTAGCACCCCATAAACTCATCTGTCCCCAAGGTAACACATAGCCAATAAAAGCAGTTGCTATCATCAAAAATAAAATTAACACACCAATAATCCAAGTGTAATGTCTTGGTGGCAAATACGAACCATAATATAGGCCCCGAAAAATATGAATATAAACTACAATAAAAAATATTGAAGCTGCATTCGAATGTGCATAACGCAATAACCAACCATAATTAACATCACGTATAATATGTTCTACACTATAAAATGCCAAATCCACATGAGGCGTATAATGCATGGCTAAAAAAACTCCCGTTAAAATTTGAATAGCTAAACAAACAAATGCTAAGAAACCAAAATTCCAAGCATAATGAATATTAATGGGTGTTGGGTAATCAATTAAATGACTATTAATAGTAGAAACTACTGGTTGTTTTAAATATCTCATTTTCTTTCATTTTTATTTTGAAAAAGTAAGCCTACAAAAAAATATTACGGACAGTGGGAGTTGAACCCACAAGGGTTGATACCCATCAGATCCTAAATCTGATATGTTTTCCAGTTTCATCATATCCGTAGAATCTTTATTATTTAACAATTTTATTAATATAATAAACACTATCTTTAAAATCACGTGAAACCTGATTTAAAATATTTTGTCTCTTTACATAACCTCTTTGATGTATAGTTAAAACAATAGCACCAATTATAGCAATTAATAAAATTATTGCAGCTAAAATAAATACATACATATAATTTGTATATAAGTTTGAACCTAAAGCTTCAATATTACTTTGAGAATAAACCTCAAAATTCCATTCTGGATATAAATTATGAATATTATCTAAAAAATGAAATTCAATATTTGTATCAAGTATTAAGAAAGTTTGTACTAAGAAAATAATTCCTAAAATACTTCCTATTAAAATATATTGACCTATAGAATAATAAAATTCTGATAACTTTACATTTAATATTATAATAACAAACAAAAATAACACGGCAATTGCACCAACATAAACGATTAAAAATAATATTGCTAAAAATTCAGTTTCCAACATCATTATTAACGCGGCTGCATTTAAAAAAATCAGAACCAAGAACAAAATAGAAAAAACAGAATTTTTCAAACTAATCACTATATAAGAAGATACAATAATTATACTTGCAAGACAATAAAATAACACTAATTCAGAACTCATTTGTAAAAAACAAAATTTTATATTAGCGAAAAAAGGGATTTGAACCCTCAACCATAATCTTGGCAAGATTATACTCTACCTTTGAGTTATTTTCGCTCTTTGCTAAAATAAAAAATGTTGGCGAGTATAGCTTAGTTGGTCAAAGCGACAGACTGTGAATCTGTGATCACGAGTTCGATTCTCGTTTCTCGCCTTTTAACAGTATTTTAATATTTGCAATAGCTTTTCCTGGGTTTAAATGTTTTGGACATGTCTTAGTACAGTTCATAATTGTATGACATCTATATACTTTGTATGAATCATTTAAATAGCCTAGACGTTTTTCTGTTGCGCTGTCACGACTATCTATAATCCATCTATATGCTTGCAACAAAATTGCCGGACCTAAATAACGATCACCATTCCACCAATAACTTGGACAACTAGCTGAACAACAAGCACACAAAATACATTCGTATAAGCCATCCAAATATGATCGCTCTTGTTTTGATTGAATAAATTCTTTCTGCAAACTATAGTCCCTATTAGGTTGCAACCAAGGCTGAATTGATTTATGCTGTGTATAAAAATTTGTTAAATCCGGCACTAGATCTTTAATTACGTATATATGAGGTAAAGGATAAATATGAATAAATCTGCTACTGTCCGAAAGTTTATACAAACAAGCTAATGTGTTTTTACCGATAATGTTTATAGCACAACTTCCACAAATACCTTCTCTACATGAACGACGAAAAGTCAAAGTACTATCTTGTTCGTTTTTAATTTTAATCAGTGCGTCTAAAACTATAGGACCACAATTATTCATAGAAACAATATAACTATTAATCCAGGGGTTCTTCATTATGGAAGGATTCCATCTATAAATTCTAAAAACTCTGTATGAAAGATCAAAATGATTCAAAGAGTTATTATTCTGAACACTTTTTCTATTGAAATTTAAAAAAAAATTTTTAATTTTCATTTTTTATCTAAACTATTTTTTAATATAAATTGATGAACAAAAGCCTAATTAAAAAAAAATAAAAAAAAGAAATTAAAATTGAAAAGCTTAAACTATATTTACTCATCTTTTCAATTTTTACCATATGGTAAAAATACCCTAATTCTAAAAGCAAATGATAAATGCCAGAGCATAAATGATAAAAAAATGACATAAAAATAATAAAAATGATGGAAATAAAAATCCAATAAACTTTATTAAATAACCATAAAAAACTTACACACATTATAGTAGGCGAATAAAATTTAAAGAAAAACAACCCCAAAGTAGAGAAAAAAATAAATACCATTATAAAAACTCCACTAATCCTATGAAAAATAGAAAATACGGAATTCCATTGTGCATTATAAATAGTAAGATGAGGTGCAATAGGTCTAATAATATAATTCTTCAT